CTGCTCCAAATGAACCATACTTACAAGTGATCTCCGAAAATGGATTGAGCTCTCTGCTGTGCTCTTCAACAATTCTGTGTCGGTCCTATAATCTCTCAGAGGAGCTTAGTTAGTTCGCTCTTTCTTTAGTTGCCTATCCTGGTCTGCTAGTTCCTCTCTTTGATGCTCAAATTTGGATTCCTCGCTCGAGCTGGAATCTTGTGAATAAGGTCCCCTTCAAGCGCTCTGACAGCACAATCGATCATCGCATCACTTCCGCTATGGAAAAGTCAGGATTTTGAACCGCTGCTTTTGCTTTGTCGGAGATGCCTTCTATTGGAAGATAAGTAGTTGGACAGTCACAAACCCCAGCTAAAGGCCCCAAAAGACACGACAGAAGAAAGGGGAACGTAGCAGATCGATCAGAGTAAGCACTAGTAAGAAGAAGATCCACGAACTCTGCGATACCAGATTGGAAGAAAGAACTCCGAGTGAAGGTACGAAGTGACTCGACTTCAAGGAGAGGGGAGTTGGCTGATAAAGATGGACAGTAAGGATCGCGTAATAGAAATTTATCGGCCTCGTCATCGAAAGCAGTTTCCAATTGCTCGGAAATTCTCAGTTATATGGGGGGCTTAGATAGTGAGCCAAAACAATTGATCAAGAAATTGGTCAACTTTCACATGAAAGAAGGTAAAAGAACGAAGGTTCGTGCTATTGTTTATAAAACTTTTCATCGCCTAGCTCGAACTGAAGGCGATGTAATCAAACTTATGGTTGACGCCGTAGAGAATCTCAAACCCATATGCAAAGTTGAAAAAGTAAGAGTAGCAGGTACTATTTATGATGTCCCCGGGATTGTAGCCAGGGATCGTCAACAAACCTTAGCTATTCGTTGGATCCTTGAAGCAGCTTTCAAACGACGTATAAACTACAGGATAAGCTTAGAGAAATGTTCATTTGATGAGATACTGGATGCTTACAGAAAGAGGGGAATTGCGCGTAAGAAAAGGGAGAATCTTCATGGACTGGCTTCCGCCAATCGAAGTTTCGCGCATTTCAGATGGTGGTAAAGTGAAACTACATAAAGAGCTCTTCCTCATTCAGTCAGATTATTCAGTAAGATATGGTTTGACCATTTTGCTTTTTGTAAACATATTTATATAGAAAGAATTCCTTATACTCTTTTCTTCATTGAGTTGGAGGAATCCATAGGAAAAAAATGACCTTATGTTATGTATGAAAGTGTTTTTCCAGAGTTAGATGTGGCCTCCTTAGGGAGTGAGAGGGTAAGGGGGAGAGGGTGGGTGGCCCCTTACGCGCTTTTTTAGGAGGATAAAAATGTAGTCGGATGGAACGGAAGCGTATATCCATAGGAAACGAATCGGGCATCTATGGAAAGAATAAACCTTCTGCGTTGTCTAGTAAGCTGCCATTTTCATATATTAAAGAAAAAAATGGAATAGGGAATCACTTGGAGTCTGAATAAGATCAGCAGGAAACACAATGATAGGGCGTCTCAAACAGGGGCAGTGTTGCAGAAAAAAGATCTTTTTTCTTCTTCAGTTAGTACAAATTCGGTCGATATCGACAATCCAGTTCCGCGGGAAGGAGGCCTAGAAAAGGTCAGCAGGCAAATAAAAACCTGCCTTTGACGCTACGCTGTGCCGACCAGCCGCGGGATGCTACTCACGAGCTGGTCAGGGACAGGTTCCGGTCACTCTTTCGATGCCATTGTGGTGGCACGGGAACCACTGAATGGGGGCGGTTTTCATCTCATCGCCGGCGTGTGGAAGACTAGTACATCCAAGCGCAGCGCAGCCAAGAGGGTCCAAGATTGCTTCGTCGAATGGGCTGGCTGGGACGGACATCGATCTTCGCTTCGCGGGAAGAAGAAAAACAACCATCTCGCTCTTTCCTTTCTTCGGTGCTGCCTTTTTCTTTGTGTTTTGGCCTCCAAACAAAGTTCTTATCACCATCGGGCTTGTCCCTTTGTATTTGATTAGCAGCAATGAGATAGGTTGATTTTGACTCAAAGTTACCATGTGTAGTATGCATCCAGGCCTACCTATCAGGTTTGTGAAAGGCTAACAAGCAAAGCATATCTTTTGAATAAAGCTGCTTTTGCCACTGTTCGTGTAGACTTCCTTGTGGTTCCATCAAACTGAACTGGGTCTAAGGCTCTAATCTCTTCAATCCAACGGTTGAACTCAGGGCTCAATAGCCCTTTTTCGGTCTTTTAAGCAGGGTTGAATTCATCTGTTGAGAGAACGTGGAATTCGCTTCTAGTCTTTTCCACTTCCAAACCTATCCAAGGATTCGGCCTCAAGCGCTTATTCTTAGTAGGCCTATGACATCTTACTTAGGTAGCAGCAATACAATACCGATGGAATGCAGGAGGAAATCCTTATTAACTTAACAGGCGGAAGACTTCAAAATGAAGCTAGCTTCTCCGCAAAGACTTCCATCTGCCGAAAGACGTGGATTCAGCATCCAATCCATATCAAAAAAAAGTCCGGTTGATCCAGCTATTGAACACTCTATCAAGCTTTTCTCGTACTTGCGCGGATGCAAGCTTGATCGGAGAATCCGTGGCGTGGTAGCTTCTTTCTGTTCCAAAGCAGCTGCTCATGAATGTGAATGAGTTTGATAAGAGAAAGAGTAGACGCCGAATTGAGAGTTTATGCCTATATCCCCCGATCGGGCTTAGATTAGAGCATTTCATTTCACCCGTCCTGGTCGAGAAGAAATGCGAAAGGAAGGAGGCGCTACTTAAAGAAAATCCCTAGCCACTCTGTTAAGTGAAAGCTTATTTGCAGGGCCAAAAGAAAAGATACCGAGGATTCTCCTCTGCGGCAATAGACGAGAAGTTTCTTATTAAGCCCTTCCTCTTTTGTTATGTCCCTTCTATCCGTGTGATGTTCTCGAAATAGAATTCCTTACGGTGCTTATCCCTTGTTCCTGATTCCGGCGAGACTGTTTTGTTCCAAACCTGGCGGCTCTGACTAGACCTTCTGCTTCGCCTGTCGGAATAGAATCAGGGGAGGGGGAATAGTTGGTTGATTCCAGCAAATGTGACCTCTTTTATGCAACGCGCGAGACCCTTTGAGGGCTAGAGAAAGCTCTTTCATCGAATTCACCTATATGTTTGTTTTCGTTTTCTACATTTTCTTTTCATGTTTGCTGTCCTTCCTCGCTTGAGGCGCCTCGGGGAATAGACTTTTTCTTCTTGTACGTTCTCTCTCTTCCCTCCGATTCACCTATCGGCCTATCTTTGTTTCCCACCTCGGATGCTTATAATGCACATCTTCTTTCATGCCCCAACAGCTTTCAGGCCACTAATCACCTCTTGTAATCTGGCTAACAATCTGAAGCTGGGCTTATCGATCGAATGCAAATGGTGAATTCTTCTTAACGGAATTCTTTGATTGTTCTTCTCGGTTCTTGAAGTCAATAAGGGAATGAACATTGGTCATAAGCCCATTCTGTCTTTCTTTTCAACCAATAATCACGGTTGACTTCAATTTCTTGATTTCCTGAGGTCGTTGATGATCTGTTCACAGGTCCGCTCTGTCGAATGTCCTCTCGTCTGGCTATTGAACGAATCTCCTCTTCGGCTCTGGCTATTCTATGTGCATAGCCTCCCCATCGGTAATCGACAACTCAAAAAAAAAACAAAATGCATTGCCTCGGGCTAACTCGTCTGGTACCGTCACTTCCATCGCAACTGGATCTCTTCCCGCAACAATCACCGCTGGAACTGGACCAAGCGCACTAGGAACTGGAGCTGTTGTAGTCGTAGCTAGCAAACCCGAAGAGTCTCATATTAGCCTTAGCCATCGCACCGTGAACCGGCGGACAAGAAGGAATCGCCATCGCCAGCCTAATCCCAATCCATAGGAGATTTATGAGTCCAAATGGGCTTGTGAAAACAGTAACTCGTCTTTCCGCCCTGGTCCCGCGAAATAAGTAAGACTTACAAACAAAGTCCAAGGGCAATAGAATAGGTGCCAGTATCCATAGGCTTGTAGGTATGAGTTCGGATGTAGGCTGTTCTCTATGGCCAGAGAACAGTCGTCTCAGGAATCGTTTAGAGTGTTAGCATATTGCCTTAGCGAAAAAAAGTGGGAAATGTAGTGATCATCCGCTCTCTCACTAGCTGGCGCCGCGTTTCAGTGTAACTTCCTTTTTTTATCCACCTTAGGACTCTAAGACCTCCCTATGTTGATGTTGATATGATCCAATCCCGACTTTTCGAATTCGTGAGTGTTTACTAGGTAACTTAGAAGAATCGCTAGATTATGGATTTTGATATTTATTCAAATAAGTTTCGTTTGGAATTGTTGGATCGATTGATTGACTGCCTTAGCCTCAGTAGCCGCCTTTGCTTATGGTAAATCTGTATCCGCTGCGGGTATGGAACTACTTTTTTTGTTGCATATAGCTAACGAAGGTCGGGACTGGCCTAGGCGCAAGGCCCCCTGTTCCCTCCACCGCTCCGTGGGCTTCTGGGTAAACTGATGGTGGGTATCACTAGATTTCTTTTCCACCTAGGTCAAAGGGCTATTCCGCTATATATGCTACACCGAAGTATGCTCCTAGCTAAGCTACTGGCTTTAGATCCGCCTCTCGAGCACGAGGGTCGTCTTCATCAGGCTATCGATCATGAAGGTCTGCCTATGGCTCTGTATCTACCTCTGTCCGCCGGTGCTAATTTGGATAAGCTGAAAAATCTACGACTGGATCAATGGCTTAAACTACTGCTTCTTCAACCCCTCTCCGGCTCCTGATCTAGTGGTGGTTCCTGGTGAATAAAGATTCCCCTCCCTAAGACGAGACGAGCTCACTAGGGAAAGACTGAACATCCGCCTGTCCTCCAGTTTCAGGTCTTCCTTATGCAGGTTATGAATTCAAGGTGGAGGTATCCCGAATATGGTCGTCAGCTCATCCCTAGTTATAGAGAGAGCAGTCGGTCTGTCTCTTTGACTCTCAGTCTGGCAGTCATTCTGGTTCTTATTAAGTTCAGAAGGGAATTGGAAGATAGAAGAGTTGACCCCGTCCACCCCAACAAACACTATTTATTAGTAAAGTGCGCTCGCCCACCGAGAAAGGCCCTGACCCTGCCTTTAAAGTCAAAAGAGAACGAAAGAACTTCGTATTTGGGTAACTTTCTAGGAGTCATGTTTAACCTTGTTGTGGTTCTTCCCTCTTCTTTCAGTCGAGTGACTTCGTACCTCAACTGACCGAGAAAAAGAAGTTGAATAGGCATCTTCCATTCATATCGATTTGGGTTTTTCTGCACCATATTTGGATCTGCCTCTTCTTCGATCCGGAATTCCCAGCAAATCCTTGACTCCTCGAATACAATGGGATTTCACACCTGGCGAATCTTTCACTCTACCTCCTCTTATTAAGACCATAGAATGTTCCTGCAAATTATGACCTTCGCCCGGAATGTGAGCAAATATATCACGTCGATTGCTCAACCGTACTTTGGCTATCTTACGTAGAGCTGAATTAGGTTTTTTAGGTGTTCTCGTTGAAACACGCGGGCATACTCCTTGCTTCTGAGGACATTGATCCAAAGCTCGAGTACGGTCCGTGCGCCGTTTTTCTTCTCTACCATGACGAATCAATTGATTTAATGTAGGCATCGCTCTTTCTTTCCTTTGTCCTGCCCCCCGATTTTTGCCCTATCACTAGAGATTACTCCCAATCCAAAGCACCCCTTTTCCATTCATAGAGAAATCCAATCGTTAAAATCAATAAAAAGGCCATCATAGACCAAAATCCAAACGGATCAATCTTGTTGAGAGGTACTGCCCAAGGAAAGAAAAAGGTGACTTCCAGATCAAGGATAATAAATAAAATTGAAACAAGATAAAATCGTATATCGAAACGACTTCTGGCATCACCGAAAGGATCGAAACCACATTCGTAGGCCGACAATTTTTCTGGATAAGTCGAACTATTAGAAGAAAATGGAAAAGGAACTCCGAGTAAGATCAAAGAAACTAGCAGACTGATCACTAAATAGATACAAATCGGCGCAAATTCTGACATCACCACAGACCACTTTGTTATTTCGCTCCTTGCTCGCGGAGCGGCATACCGAAAAAAAGAAAAGCGTTATCGGAGCAAGAAAACGGCTTAAGTGACTAACGCACAACGGCTTTCGCGCTAGCGCGCTTACCCGTTGCTTGTTGACTTAAGCCTACTTTACTTCTTAAAGGCGAACTGACCGACTTGCATGTCTTAAGCATATAGCTAGCCTTCCTTCTGAGCCAGTGTGGGCTTGCTTCGCATAGGCTACACAAGCCAGGGTCAAAGTCTTCTTTTGACTATGATTGGGCCCTGCAGTGGTAGAACCTCGTGAACCGGGCGTACTACTTTCCAACCTTCTGTGGACCTTTCTTCTCTTATGATTTTTTGAGTTTCGTGATTGATATCAAAGAGAGTCTCAGAAATCTCCAAAGATGAAAATCCCTCCCCGTAGCTCTTTGCCACCCTCTGACCGCTACTTACCATTTCAGAAAATGAATTTCTCCTCGAGACAGACGCAAGAAATGGGAGAAATGAGAACGAAAAGGTATCCGATTTTCGAGAGGACATTAGACTGGGGTGGGGAGGGTCTCTCTCTATGAAACTAATTAGTGAAAACGTTCTTTCTTACTTAAGATATTATCTAGTGAAACCCGGGAATCCTCCCTTTTTAGGAGTCAGGAGTCCTCTCTCGCCAGTCTCGGTCAATTACATAGACCCTCTCCTCTTCTTCAGAAAGCGACGAAGCTATCCAAGATCAACTAAAAAATCCCGATCAAAGAAGAGAAAGGTTGAAAGTGGAAAAAAGACGACGCTTGTTCAAGACGGAGGAAGCATCCGAGATTGGAATGTCTTTTGGAGAAAGGCTTTTTGCTATTGAAATAGGGTAGGTTGTGGTGAACAAAGTCCCTCATGGAGGATTGATGCTTAAGAATAGACTGTGGGGAAGTTCCTATGCAAGATATGGTTTCCCCATTGACTCTTTCTTTCGACTTGTTTGAGAGGAGAGGCTAGATAGAAGAGTTGATGCGAGAAAAGATGGTTAAACAAAGACTCTTGCGTAGTGTCCCCTTTGGGGAGCACATCAATCTTTCTTTTCTCTTTCCTTTCTTAGAAACCCGCTTCAACTCTTGAGCCGGGCGCGTTGAAAACGCTGGGCTGGGGGCATCAGTCAAGTGAAAGAAATGTATCAGGCCCTATCATTTTTTTTCATTAGTCTTACTTCCTGATCATTAGAATAAAGGCGCGCTGTCACCTAGCGAAGTCTCAAAGTAGGAGGTAGCGCTTGGTGATCTTAGTCGAAATCCAAGACTTCTCATTACTCATTCCCAGTTCTTTCTAAACTTTTCGGCGCCAACCCGAAATTGAAAGTAAGAAAGGGATGCACCCTTCACTTCAAGGGAATGTCAAGCCCAATTGAATCAATATGTAATAAACACGAGCAGTGAACAGGAAAATAGAATATGGACAGATGTTATC